TGCTTGGAAAATTGATTTATACAAATCCTTCTTGGATGAAACCACACCAAAAAATGCCATTGCCAAAAAGTAACAAGGTAAAATTTCCATTTATTCATGAAAAGAGATGTCCCTTTTGAAGCCAGAATGGATTTTCCTTGATACTTAATATAATGCATGCAGGGGTCCTCGACCAACCATAAATTCGCCCGAAAATCCTTAACAAAGACGTTCACAAGACGTTCTATTTTTATATAGAAATAGATTCGTTCAAGAAGAACTCCAGAAGATGTTGATCCTAAATGAAAAGATTGGTTACGTAGAAAGACGAAAATAGATTCGTATTCACATACATGAGAATTATATAAGAAAAAAAAGAATCTTTGATTTCTTTTTGACAAAGAGGAGCTGACTTTCTTTGGAATAATAAGACTACAATATTGGTTGAGAAAGACTCGTAATAAATGCAAAGAAGAAACATCTTTTACCCAATAGCGAAGAGTTTGAATCAAGATTTCCACATGGACAGAGTGAGGTATTAGTATATCTAACGCAATTTTTAAATGTGAAAAATTGTCCTCTAAAAAGGGAAATATTGAATGAATTGATCGTAAATTCTGAGATTTTATTATCTTGTTCTTTTTCCTTTCTAGACAAGATATTAATTGTAGAGAAAACGGAATTTCGATAATAAAAGCAAACCCCTCTGATATAATTTGAGAATACAAATTTTTGTTGCGCGCCCAAAAGAGATTTTGGTTAGAATCATTAGAAGAAATAATAAAATGATTCTGTTGATACATTCGAGTAATTAGCCGTTTCACAATCCGTAAACTGGATTTATTGTCATAACCCGGATTTTCCGACAAAATGAATCTATTCAAAGCACGATTATGAGCAAACACGTAAATATACTCCTGAAAGATAAGTGGATATAGGAAGTCGTGTTGTTGAGATCTCTTTAGCTGTAAATATCTTTGGATTTTCTCCATTTGAATTTCGATTTGAATTAAAGGTAGAAGATTCGGGGGTTATCAAATGATACATAGTGCGATACAGTCAAAACAAGGTATTCTAGTAAAAATAGATACCTCGGAGACAAGTAAACTTATCAACAGATCCTCTACCCTCTCTTTTTCCATTCATTTCATTTAATTTGTCCGTGTTAATGTTATAGGATAACAAGATGGTTAGAAATCTTTTATTTTTTAGACCCAATCGCTCTTTTGATTTCGGAAAAAACTTTCTTTATCAATATACTGCTTCTTTTACACACACATCTTCATTCCATAATAGAGAATGTCAATAGTTAGGATTCATTAAAAAAATAGAATCCACTCAAGTGCTTCCCGTATCGGGCACTAATTTTTTTTAACGTCTAATTAGATCGGGAAATTGTTCAAATTAAGAACAGAAGCTGGTTGCTTTTTCTTTCTAATAATTAATTAATTAAAGCCGCAGGGCCCTATCCATTTATTTATTCGACCCAACTTTCTTTTGTTCCGTTTCAAGAATTCGAAGAAGGTTTTGTACCAATCCGATAAGAATGAAATATCCTCAGAACTTTCCATTGAAACGACATGCTATTTTTTCCATTTATTCCCTTTCAGGGTCAGTCGCGGTCTTCCAAAGTTTACCAATGGTATGGACGAATTCGTCACTTCATCCAAATGTGTAAAAGATTCTAGCCGCACTTAAAAGCCGAGTACTCTACCATTGAGTTAGCAACCCCGAGAAAATATCGATTAAACAAAACTTCAACTCAACAAGGGGTGTATCAACATGGATACAATCAGAACAAAAATCAATTTAATTGAATTTAAACAAAGAGAAAATCAATTTTACGAGCTAATCAAACCGTTGAATTAACAAATCTAAAAAAAAAAAGACTTTCTAATGGATTCAAAACATAAAAATGAATTGATTCGATTAAAATATAAGAAATTATTAGATAAAAGAAAAAAATATACAGAATTGTCAAAATGGATAAAGCATCTCCTAACCTTTTTCAATCAAAAACACCTTCTTGTATCAAAATTGTATCAAAAAAGTATCATTTGCACAAGATCATAAGATAAAGTAAAAAACTACGGGACATAAATAAACAGACCCCCTTCACTTATCATGATGAATTATATTTGTTCAATACACTCTTGTCAATATAAATGTTGAGAAAAAATACAGTGGAAAAGGGGGGGTCAAAAAAACAAGTTTAAAGATAAATTAGACAAAGTTATATACAAGCCGCTACCCCCCCTTGGTATTTCTTTAATTGAATTTCATTTGATTAGACGGAAATTCCTTAAAAACTTCCGCTTTCTTTAAAAGACTTTGAACAGTTCCTGTGGGTTGAGCTCCTTTTTCAAGGAAATATAGAATAACAGGAACGTTTAAATAAGTTTGATTCTTCATTGGATCATAAAAGCCCACTTTTCTAAGATCTTTTCCTTCTCTTCGGGATCGAACATCAATTGCAACGATTCGATAGACGGCTCATTGGGATAGATATAGATGAACAATACCCCCCCTGGAACCGTATAGGAAGTTTTCTCCTCGTACGGCTCGAGAAAAAATGATTTAATTCGAAGTTTTACCTATGTATCTAATTCTAATAAATAATAAATTAAATGACAAATGGACCTATAAAATGAATATCAATTAGACTAGGATTTCAGTCTTTTTTCTTCTTGAAAAATGAAAAAGAAATGGCTCGTACTCATAACTCAAATCGGATAACTCTTAAATAGCTCAAAGGAAAATCTTTAGTCAATTTCATTTATTGAGTAGTCTTTACTCCCTTTCGTTTATCCCGGTTAAACTATTTCAAATTCTATTTGAATTCTTTAGTCGGATCCAGTTATTGAGACTATCGAAAAAATTAACAATTACAAAGGGTATTTCCTTGTTTTTAAACCCTTTATTCTGATTTTTAATCATTGGGTTTAGACATTACTTCGGTGCTTCTTAATCCTTTCAAAGTGGTAGCAACATACCCTTTTTGATTTATTTCTATCAAAGAATCCTATGGACGGTTGATTCTAGCATAATACACGTTGAATCAAAATTTTGGATCAATTTCAACAAGTTTTACTTTTGAATTGGAAACTTGCTCGAATTGGATTCTTTCGATTTTCCATATATTTACGAAGTTGTTCCAGTTGATTGGCATTAACCCTAGATCCTTGCCCCTGAGAAATGAATTAATACTTTCTGTTCGAGCTCCATCATGGACTATTTACAACCCGACAAAAAACGAAGGGTTCAAGTGTAACAGAACAAACAATGTCGAGCCAAGAGCACCTCATTCCTAGACAAATTTAAAATGATGGATGTAAAAATCCACAATGGGTCATATCCTTCAAGTCGCACGTTGCTTTCTACCACATCGTTTCAAACGAAGTTTTACCATAACATTCCTCTAATTTGGAACCGGTATACCGGTATGGAATTGATTCAATCATGGAATCATGAATAGTCATCGGTTCAGCTGTCCATAGACATCCTAATCTACACCTTTTCTTCTATATATGAATATGAATATATGAAACAAGATTTTTCTGAAAAAATCTTAGTAAGATAACATTTTGAACATATTTAACATACTAATTACTAATAGAATATATAGATAATAGAAAGAAAAAAGAAATCTATATTATATATATAATAAAAATATAATAATTAAATTAATATTAATAATGAATAAGTTTTTGAATCTACATTTTCAAGTGACTTAATAGGATAAATTAAATGATTTTAGACTTTTTCAAAGATTCCAAATCATTAAAAAAATTTTCTAAGTGAAATTCACTATTTAATTTAAATTAAACATCATTATTTAATTTGATTGGATTTGAAGAAAATTGGACAATAAGCATCGCCTTTGATCTTTATTTGAAATAGATCAAAAAAAAGAAGAAAGAAATCCATTTTTTTTATGATAATGAGATGTAAAAAAATAATGTAAGTTAAGATTTGAATTTTGATTTTTTTAATCAGATTAGGAAAATCAAAATCGAAAAAAAATAGGGAAGGTTTCTCATATCTATCAGATAGACTGAACAATTGTCACTGTTTGTTATAGATATAGTATAAATACCATACCATACTATAGAACATGGAACTTGATCGTTTGTTAATGAAATTCGAGCAGACACAAATGCTTAAATTTCTAATTAATATAGCCTATCCACCCCCCACTTCTTTTTTATATTATGATATAGTTTATATGGGAATAATGGAATATAAAAAGTGGATCCGCGCTGGGACGGAAGGATTCGAACCTCCGAATAGCGGGACCAAAACCCGTTGCCTTACCACTTGGCCACGCCCCATTTCAATTGCTAATCGACACTAAGAAACAATAATATTGTTATTGGTTGTTTGTCAACTCCAGCCCAAATAAATATCTAAATATATATCTAGATATAGAATCTATCTATAGAATATAGATCTTCTATATCTATAGAATATATAGAATAGACCGGTACTAGGATTTTGATACATATAGATACAGAATTCAACTTAATTTATTGATCATTACATAGAATTCAATTAAGATATTGTATGAAAGTATAGTTTATTCTATTCTCCTTTGAGAATTGGAGAATTTTTGGTTGGATGGATTCAAAGAAAAGAAGGATTTTTGTCTATCTTACCTTACTTTCTTTTTCCTTATATCAAAAAGGCAACCAAAATGCAATTATCTCCAAGAACAAAATGTCTGTTATGCTTAATATCGTTAGTTTGATCTGTATTTGTATTAATTCGCCCCTTTATTCGAGTAGTTTTTTCTTCGGCAAATTGCCTGAAGCCTATGCTTTTTTGAATCCAATCGTAGATGTTATGCCAGTCATACCTCTGTTTTTTTTTCTCTTAGCTTTTGTTTGGCAGGCTGCTGTAAGTTTTCGATAAGATCCTAAATAATAATATCCTAGAAAATGCATGATTTCCTCGAGAAAAAATTCTAACAATTGATAAAATAAAATCAGATAAGTTTTATAGTATGAACCCCCGATTCATAC